TTTTTTTTACAAATAGTTATAATGGCAAATTATACAATAAGTATCTTACACTAGAATTATTAAATTAATGAATAAATTCAAATTTACTAATTTAATTATATTAAATCATATAAGTATAATAAATAAATACATAATTATATATACTTAATATATATATTTTAATAATAAATCTACCCTCATTAATATAGAGGGTAGATTTAATTATTATTAAATTATTTAATATATTATTAATATATATATATATAATAAATAAATACATAATTATATATACTTAATATATATATATAATAAATAAATACATAATTATATATACTTAATATATATATATATAATAAATAAATACATAATTATATATACTTAATATATATATATATAATAAATAAATACATAATTATATATACTTAATATATATATATTAATAATAAATCTACCCTCATTAATATAGAGGGTAGATTTAATTATTATTAAATTATTTATTATATTATTAATATTAATATATTGTAATTAATTAATAAATAATAATTTTATTATATTTAGAATATTAAATTTTAATTAATTAATATTAATTTAAATTTAATATAATGAGTTCTCCTTTCTTTTTCAAAGAAGAAAAAGAAAAAGAAAGGAGAATAAAAGAATATGAAAAAGATTAAAATAATTAAGTAATTCAATTGATTATCAATAATGATTGATATATAGATACATTTGCCATAACTATTAATTAATTAATATTAATTAATTTACCCGATTAATTTTGCATATTAATTTACTTAAATTTTATTTAGTAATCCCCGATTAATTTTGCATATTAATTTACTTAAATTTTATTTAGTAATCCCCGATTAATTTTGCATATTAATTTACTTAAATTTTATTTAGTAATCCCCGATTAATTTTGCAAATAAGTCACCCATTCTTTTGAGTAGAGCCAAATTTGTGGGATGGGGAGGAAACCGATCTTTGCCATTATTATTTAATGAAAAAATAAAGTTTGATTCTGGCTTTTTCATTAGCTTTTTATATTAATTATATGTTAATTTTTTAATTTCTTTTTTTCAGTAATTTGATTTTTATTAATATTTATTTATTGTGAGGAATTTAATTAATATTTGATTAATTTTGTGCCAGCATTCGCGGTTAAACAATTAAATTTTGTTAATGTTTTTGTATTTAACAATTTTATTTGTTTTGATTTTGTATTAACTTATTTAGGTGGAATTTGTAAGTTTATTTTATTATTATTTTTATTGTTTTAAGTTTTATAATCAGACTAGGATTAGATACCCTATTATTTTTAATCTAATTATTTTCAGAATATTAATAGTTATGTTCTATAAAACTCAAAGAATTTGGCGGTAATTTAACTTTATAGAGGAGCCTGTGATTTAATTGATGAACCACAATATTTTCTACCAAGTACCTATTTGTATATCGCTATACTTTGAAGTGTTTTATTGAGAATTATTTTTTATAATCTTATGATTTTATATTAGGTCAAGGTGCAGTTTTTATTTGGTAATTATGGGCTACTTTTATTTTATATAAATTGGATGGTTTTATTTAAAAATTTCTTGAAATTGGATTTGTAAGTAATTTAAGTTAATTAACTTTTTTGAATTTAGCTCTAGATTATGTACATATCGCCCGTCACTCCCAATGATATGGGATAAGTCGTAACAAAGTAGTTGTACCGGAAGGTGTAGCTAGAATGATCAGTTTATAGCTTATATAAAGTATGTTGTTTACATCAATAGGAAATATTTAAATTATTAATCTGATTAATAATTTTTGGGTTTTATTTTTAAATATATTAATTAAGTATATTCATGAACTAAATTTTCTTATAAACTGATTAGGTTAAAATTTATAATTATAATATAATTTGTTAGTACCTTTTGTATCATGGTAAATTTAATAATAAATATATAATTATTTCCCGAAAAGTAAATATTTATTTAATAATTTCTTTTTTTGTTGTAAAAAAATTGTTAATTTTTAAATAGTAGTGAAATGTTAATCGCTTTACTTTATATCTGGTTAACTAGGAAATCAATTTAATTGAGGACTTATTTTTAGTTTTATATTATTTTGGATAATCTGAATTTTTTCTTAAAACTTTAATTTTTATATATTTATTAAATTTTAAATCTTTTTTTAAGTTCTTAATTGATTAATATTTTTGTATTTGATTTTTTTTTGTGTTTATGTTTTTACTTGTTAAAATTATTTAATTTTTTTTTAATTTTTATAATGATTTAATTAGTAAAATTTTAAATTAATTTTTAATGAACTCGACATTTATTATTTCCAACTGTTTATCAAAAACATTTCCTTTAGTTTATTGTTTAAGGTAATTTCTGCCCTATGAATTTTAAATGGCTGCAGTACCCTGACTGTGCAAAGGTAGCATAATAATTAGTCATTTAATTGTTGACTTGTATGAATGAATACATGAGATGTAAATTTTATTAGTTTTAATATTTAAATTTTATTTTTAGGTAAAAAAGCTTAATTAATTTTTAGGGACGATAAGACCCTATAGAACTTTATAAATTTATTAAATTAATTGGATTTAGAAGTTTATTTTATTTGTTTTAATTAAATTTGTTTAGTTGGGGTGACAGGTAAATTTTACTTTACTTTATTTGATCATTAAGTTTATGTTTTTATTGATCCATTATTTAGACAAAAAGAAAAAGTTACCTTAGGGATAACAGCGTAATTTTAGTGGGGAGTTCTTATTTATACTAAAGTTTGCGACCTCGATGTTGAATTAAGATTAGTTTAGGGGGTAGGTTTTCTGAAACTAAGTCTGTTCGACTTTTAAAATCTTACATGATTTGAGTTCAAACCGGTGTGAGCCAGGTTGGTTTCTATCTTAATATTATTAAATTTATTTAGTACGAAAGGACCAGTAAGTTCAATATTTTTTGTAAATTAAATTGGCAGATTAGTGTTTTGGTTTTAGAAATCAATTAAGTGTATTTTTACACATTTAATAATGTTATTATTAGTTTTTTTTATTTTATTTATTTTTGTGTTAATTTCTGTGGGGTTTTTCACTTTGTTGGAGCGTAAATTTTTAAGTTATATACAGATTCGTAAGGGTCCAAATAAGGTTGGGTTTGTAGGGCTTCTTCAACCATTTAGAGATGGTTTGAAGCTTTTTACTAAAGAACAGGTTTGACCAATAAACTCAAATATTATTATTTATTATTTATGCCCTTTATTTAGATTAATACAATCATTATTCCTTTGGTGTTTATTTCCCTTTTTTGTAAATTTAATTGAGTATAATTTTTCGATACTTTTTTTTTTGTGTGTCTCTAGAGTGGGTGTTTATGGGTTAGTTTTGTGTGGTTGATCATCTAATAGCATTTATTCTATATTAGGGTGTATTCGTAGAGTTTCACAGGCTATTTCTTATGAGGTTTCATTATCGTTAATTTTACTTAATTATTTTTTACTAATTGATAGTTATTCTTTTTTTGATTTTTCTTTTATTCAGTTAAATTGTTGGTTTTTTTTTCTTTCTTTTCCTATATTTTTTTGTTGATTTTCTTGTTGTTTAGCAGAAACTAACCGATCTCCCTTTGATTTCTCGGAGGGGGAGAGTGAGTTAGTTTCTGGTTTTAATGTTGAATACGGTTCTGGTGGTTTTGCCTTTCTTTTTATTTCTGAATATTCTAGCATTATTTTTATTAGTCTTTTAACTGTTATAATTTTTTTTGGTTGTGATTATTATTCTTTCTTTTTTTTTTTAAAAGTTATTTTTTTTTGTTTTTTATTTATTTGGGTTCGCTCTTCTTTACCTCGTTATCGCTATGACAAGCTAATATATTTGGCGTGAAAGTGTTATCTTCCATTAAGTTTAAGTTATATTTTTTTTTTTATTTTTGTTAGGACTTTAGTTTTTTATCATTTATTTTTGATAAGCTATTAAATTTTCTATCTTATATTTTCAAAATATATGCTTTAATATTTTTAAGCTAAATAGCTTAGTTTGATATTTTTTCTCATATTTTTGTAATTACAGGTTCTGTAATAAAATACAAGAAATACGTTACTGTTAAGTATATACCTACCCTAGTGTAGGGTTCTTCTACCGGTCGTGCTCCGATTCATGTTAATAGTATAACTACTGATGTAAATATTCAAAAGTTTATTTGTCTTATAGGGTAAAATTCTATTCCCTTGAATTTATTTTTTATTGAAAATGGTAGTGTGGCTAAGATTAAGATTGAACAAAATAATGCTAGTACTCCCCCAAGTTTATTAGGGATTGATCGTAGGATTGCATATGCGAATAGAAAGTATCATTCTGGTTGAATATGAATAGGAGTGACCATAGGGTTTGCTGGTGTAAAATTATCTGGGTCAGAAAGTTTGTAAGGTTCTATTATATTTAATATTAGTAATGACAAGATTACTATTGAGAATCCTATAATATCTTTGATTGAAAAATATGGGTGAAATGGAATTTTGTCTGAGTTTGAATTAATACCAATGGGATTATTTGATCCTGTAGTGTGCAAAAATATTAGATGTAATAATGTTATTGCTATGATTATGAATGGTAATATGAAGTGTAATCTAAAGAATCGGGATAGTGTCGCGTTATCAACTGCGAAACCTCCTCAAATTCATGTTACTAGTGTTGATCCTAGATAAGGAATGGCTGAAAGTAAATTAGTAATTACGGTGGCACCTCAAAATGATATTTGTCCTCATGGTAATACATACCCTAAAAATGCTGTAGCTATTGTAATTAATATAATAATTATTCCTATAAATCATGTTTTTGTGAGTTTATATGATCCGTAGTACATACCTCGCCCAGTATGTAAATATATAGAGATAAAAAATAATGATGCTCCATTTGAGTGGATAGTTCGTATTATTCATCCGTAATTTACATCTCGTGTAATGTGATTAACTCTATTAAATGCTATTTCTACATTTGATGTGTAATGTATAGATAGTAGTAATCCTGAAATTACTTGAATTATTAAGCATAACCCTAAAATTGACCCAAAGTTTCATCATGCTGATAAGTTAATAGGTGCAGGTAGGTCAATTAATGAGTTGTTGATAATTTTAAGAATTTGATTGTTTTTTATTAATGGTTTATTCATATGTTTTAGAGCGTAATGGACCTTCATTATGTTTAACAATTTTTGTTGATACAATTATTGTTAATAATAAATATACAACTAATATTATTGTTATTAATATTGATTTATTATTGTAAAGTTTTGTTATTGAAATAGATTCTTCTGTTATATTTATAAGTTTTTCTTTTTCTTCTGTTTGGGTTTCGTTTATTATTTCTTCTGATATTATTATTAATAATAATATAATTAATGTTAAATTAATTTTTAACTTAAATTTTTCATTTGATGCGATTCTTCTTATGTATGTAAATAAAATTAGTAGTCCTCCTACTATTATTAAAAAGGTAATTATTGCATATCATGCAGATATTATTATTTTGTTAATAAGAAGTGTTATTAGTGTTGTTTGTATTAGTAGTAATCCTCCTATGCTTACTGGATTTTTTAAAAATGGGATTAATGTTATTGTTGCTATTATTCTTTTTATGATTATTATTTTTATTTCAGTATTTAGTTTAAATTAAAATTTTAATTTTGGATATTAAGGATGTATTGTATTATTATACTGATGATTTAAAGGATTTATAATCCTAATTTTAGTTTACAAAACTAATATTTTTATTAAATTATTAAAACTTATGAATTTGGTTTTTTTTTTTTATGTATATTTTATATCTATTATTTCTTTAATTTTAATCCGTAGGCATTTATTTTTATGTCTTGTGAGACTTGAATTTATGGTGTTGTTTTTTTTGTTTTTATTGATTTATTATTGTCTTCATTTTGGTAATTCCAATTTTTATCTTTTTGTTTATGTTATAACTTTTTATGTTTGTGAAGGTGTTTTAGGTTTAAGAGTTATAGTACATATAATTCGATTTCATGGTAATGATTATATAAATTCTATGTTTTTATGATAAAATTTGTTTTATACATATTTTTTTTAACTCCTTTTTTTTTTTGTTCTAGTTTATGGTATTTATATCAGTTTTTTTTTGTTTTTTTTATTTTTATAATAATGTTTATTAATTTAGATTTTTTTTATTGTTCTGTTTATTTAGGATTAGGGTTAGATTACATTTCTTATGGTTTTATTTTATTAACTTTTTTTATTTCAAGTTTAATAATTATTTGTAGATCAAGGGTATTTCTTATAAAGAATAATGGTTTATTTTTATTTTTGGTTTATATTCTTTGTTTTTGTTTGTTAGTTGTTTTTATTATAAAGAATATTTTTTTAATATATTTGTTCTTTGAGTTTAGATTAATTCCTTTAGTTATTTTAGTTTTTGGTTGGGGTTACCAACCTGAGCGTATTATTTCTGGTTTTTATTTATTTTTTTATACCTTATTTGCTTCCTTACCTTTACTTATTTGTATTATTTTTTTATATATTCAAGTGTGTAGAGTTTATTTTGATATAGTTTTTTATAGTTCAATTTCATTTATTTTTCATTTTAGTATGATTTTTGCTTTTTTAGTTAAGTTTCCTATATTTATATTTCATTTCTGGCTTCCAAAAGCCCATGTTGAAGCTCCTATTTCTGGTTCTATGATTTTGGCTGGTTTAATGTTAAAGATTGGGGGTTATGGTATAATTCGTTTTATATTTATTTGTGAATTTTCTTTTTTTTCGTTTGGTTATATTTGATATTCTTTTTGTTTGTGAGGTTCTTTTTTAGTAAGTCTTATTTGTTTAATTCAGGGTGATATTAAGTGCTTAATTGCTTATTCTTCTGTTTCTCATATAGGTTTAAGTTTAATAGGTATTTTAACTATAAGAAAATTGGGTTTGTTAGGTTCTTACTTACTTATACTTGGGCATGGTCTTTGTTCTTCAGGGTTATTTTGTTTAGCTAATATTTGTTATGAGCGTATGTTAAGTCGTAGTTTTTTTTTAAATAAGGGTATATTTATATTTATACCAAGAATGTGTATATACTGATTTATATTTTGTTCTTTTAATATGGGATGCCCACCAAGATTAAATTTTATTAGAGAAATTTTAATTCTTAATAGAATACTTTCTTATAGAGTTTTCTCATTTTATTATTTTTTTTTAATTTCTTTTTTTTCTTCTTGTTTTAGCTTTTATTTATTTAGTTATAGCCAACATGGTATGTTCCATTATATATATGGGGTTTCATCTTGTTATGTGCGTGAGTATTTATATATGTTTATTCATCTTTTTCCTTTAGTTTTTTTAATTTTATTGTTAAATGTATTTTTTTGGTAATTTAAATATTTTAATTAAAAATTAAGATTTGTGGTATCTTAGATAGGACTATCCTTTTAAATTTTGTTATGTTATAATTATAATTATTATTGATTTTTTTTTTTTTTTTTTTTTTCTGTTTTTTTTTTCTTTCTTTTTCTTTTTTTTGTGTTTAATGATTTTGTTTTAATATTAGAATATAAAATTTTATATATTAATTCTATAGGGTACTACTATCTAATTCTATTAGATTGGGTTTCCCTTAGTTTTTGTACTGTAGTTATATTTATTTCTTCTATGGTAATTTTATATAGTACTACTTATGTAGGTAGTATATCATATTCTTCTAATCGGTTTTTGTTTATTGTTATTTTATTTATTTTTAGAATAATACTCATGGTTATGAGTCCTAATATAGTAAGTATTATATTAGGTTGGGATGGTTTAGGTCTTGTTTCTTATTGTTTAGTAATTTATTATAGTTCTATAAATAGATATCTTGCTGGATTAATTACTTGCCTAACTAATCGTTTAGGTGATGTTGGTCTATTAATTTCTGTAGGTTGGATTATGTCTTACGGTAGCTGACATTTTATTTATTATAATGATTTATATTTTAATATAATTTTTTATTTAATTGTTTTTTCTTGTTTTACTAAAAGTGCACAAGTTCCTTTTTCTTGTTGACTTCCTGCTGCTATGGCAGCTCCTACTCCTGTTTCTTCTTTAGTTCACTCCTCAACTTTAGTAACTGCTGGGGTTTATTTGTTAATTCGTTTTTGTAGTTTCTTTGTTTTTAATTATTTTGTTTTATTTCTTAGAATTTTTACTATGATTTTTTCTTCTATGTGTGCTATATATGAATTTGATTTGAAAAAGATTATTGCATTATCAACTTTAAGTCAGCTTGGTTTGATAATAAGATCATTATTTATTGGTTTAATTGATTTGTCTTTTTTTCATCTTTTGACTCATGCTATGTTTAAGTCTCTTTTATTTCTTTGTTCTGGGATTTTTATTTATTATATAAATGATAATCAGGATATTCGAATGATAGGTTCTGTTACTATGTTTCTTCCATTAACTAGTGCATGTTTTAATATTGCTAATTTTGCTTTGTGTGGTGTTCCATTTTTATCCGGTTTTTATTCTAGGGATTTTTTTATTGAAAATATATCTTTTTTTGGTATTAATTTTATAGTTTTTTTATTGTATTATATTTCTTTAGGTATAACTGCTTGTTATAGTTTTCGCTTATTTTTTTATACAATGCTTTTTAATAGAAAATTTTTATCCTATAATTTTTTTTCTATTAATATTAATTTGATAAAAATAAGTATTTTTTTCTTAACTTTTTTTGCTGTTTTTTTTGGGTGTATATTCATATGAATTATAAATTTTGATTTAGTTTTTATTTTACTTCCTTTTAATTTAAGGATTTTTTCAATGGGTTTTGTTTTTTTAGGGTTTTGGTTAGGTATTGAATTTTGTAAGTTTAATTATTTTTTTTCTTTAAATTATTATCTTTTTAATAGATATATGTGGTTTATATTTGGCTATTCTTTTTTTTTAAGGAAATTTTTTATTAAAACTAGATTTATATTAACTAATCATTTGCTCGGTTGGGGTGAATATTATGGTGGTTTTGGAATTTCTTTTTATCTAATAAAGGTTTCATCTTTTTTTCAGTTGTATTCTATAAGAAGAATTAAATTATTTTTAATTTCTTTTTTTATTTGATTTCTCATTATATTTTAAATTTTAATAGCTTATTAAGTAAAGAGCGTGATACTGAAGATATCAAGGAGAATAAATTTTCTTAAAGTATTATTTAAGGGTTAATTTTACCTTTTTTTTAATGAAAATAAAATGTTTTATAAACTACATAAATTAAGGGGTAAACGGAATTTAACCGCTTTAAAAATTAGTTAGCAGCTATTTTTATTCTTTCTCCCTTTTAGTTGGAATAAAATTCAATTTTCTTATTAACAATAAGTTACCTCTTAATTTTTGGCTTCAACTAAAACATGAGGTTTAAATTCCTTAGGTTTAGGTCGAAACTAAATGTAATTTTTTACTTCTTTGTTAAAGATTAGCTATTTAGCACTTCTTGATTGCAAATCAAGTATTATTATTAAATATAATCCTATTCTGTTCAGTTAAGTATTCCATTATATCATTCATGAATTAATCCTGCTGTAATAATTAAAGTAAATATTGTTGATGTTATTAATCAATAATATATTATGGTAGATTTTAATGTTATAATTATAGGGATAATAATAATGATTTCAATATCAAAGATTAAGAAAATAACTGCAATTAGAAAAAAATGAATTGAAAATGATATTCGTTTTAAAGAAATAGGATTGAAGCCACATTCAAATGGGGTTGATTTTTGAATGTCAATAATGCATTTTTTTCTTAAAAAGTTAATTAATACTATTATTAACATCACTAACATTATAATAAGGATTATTCTTAGTATTAGATTATTAATTATTCAATTTAATTTTTAAACCTTTAAGTTGGAAGCTTAATATACTTTTTATAATAATTGAATTTTATTTTCCTCATCAGTATACTGAAATATATAAAAATAGTCAGACTACATCTACAAAATGTCAGTATCATGCTGATGCTTCAAATCCAACATGATGTGTTCTAGAGAAGTGTAGTTTTCATATTCGGTAGAGTGATACAATAATAAAGGTTGTTCCAATAATAACATGGATTCCATGAAATCCGGTTCTTATAAAGAATGTTCTTCCATAGATTGAATCTGAAATGCAAAATGGTGATTCTATGTATTCATACATTTGAAGTATTGAGAAGTAGATACCTAAAATAATTGTTAAGAAGGTTCTTTGAATTATCTGATTAAATTTTTTAGCTAGGATAGCATTATGAGCTCATGTTATAGATACTCCTGAGGAAAGGAGAATAATTGTATTTAATATTGGAATATTTATTGGGTCAAATGTTTTGACACCTGTTGGTGGTCAATTTAACCCAATCTCTATTGTTGGTGATAGTCTTCTATGGAAGAATGCTCAGAAAAATGATGAAAAGAATAGTACTTCAGACAAAATAAATAATACTATTCCAATTTTTATTCCTGTTGTTACTTTTTTAGTGTGTAATCCTTGATATGTTGCTTCTCGGATGATATCTCGTCATCATTGGATTATTGTTAATAAAGTAATTATAATTCCTAGAATAAATAATGTTATTCTTGTTTTATGGAATCATATAATTGTTCCTGAGGTTAATGTTATAACTCCAATTGATCCAGTAATTGGTCATGGTCTGTTATCCACTAGGTGGAATGGATGATTATTCATTTAAATTTCTCTTGAATATAAATTTATAAGTGTTATGAACACATATGATTGAATAATAGATACTGCTGTTTCAAATAAAAGTATTACTGTGAATGCTACTATAAGGGGGATAAATATACTTAGTGTTGTTCTGTTTCCTAAAAGTGATATTAAAATGTGTCCTGCAATTATATTTGCGGTAAGTCGAACAGCTAGAGATCCTGGTCGAATTATGTTGCTAATTGTTTCAATTAATACTATAAATGGTATTAAAGCTGTAGGAGTACCTACTGGCACCAGGTGAATAAATATTTTATTTATATTGTTTGTTCACCCATAAATTATTATTCCTATTCACAAGGGTAATGCTAATGATAATGAAAATACTATTTGGGATGAAGCAGTAAAGGTGTATGGTATTAATCCCATAATATTATTATAAAAGATAATTATAAAGATTGAAATTATTATTAGTGAAGTTCCTTTATATTTTATAATTGTTTTTAATTCTTTGTTTAGAATACTTGTGATCTTTTTAAAAATTATTGAATTTTTGTTTTCTATTTTTCAGAATTTTTTTGGAAATAAAACTACTATAATAGTAATTCTAATTCAATTTAAGGAAAGAGTCCCTGTACAAGGGTCAAATGTTGAAAATAAATTTGTTATCATTTTCAAGTTATTATTTTTTTAAAAAATATTATTTTATTATTTTTTAATGATTCTATGTTGAAGTAGATAAGTGTTATTATAATTAATAATGAGGTTAAAAATATTAATAATAGGGAAGTTCATCATATTGGTGATATTTGAGGCAAGTAAAGTCTATTAATTTTAATAATTTTTTTAACTTGACAAGTTAATGTTTTTTAAACTAAGTCTTTCATTAAGAGTATTTTTATTACTATAATTTGGTTTAAGAGACCAATACTTTAATTAAGTTACTTAATGAGAACTTTTTGATTCATTCATAAAATGTTTTTATATTGATTCTTTCTAAAACAATTGGTATAAATCTGTGATTTGCACCGCAGATTTCAGAACATTGTCCAAAAAATAATCCTGATCGATTAATTAATAAGTTTCCTTGGTTAATTCGTCCAGGTGATGCATCAATTTTAATTCCTAATGATGGGATTGTTCATGAGTGAATTACATCTGTAGATGTAACAAGAATTCGTGTATTGGTATTATATGGTAGTACAATCCGGTTATCTGTATCTAGTAGTCGAAATTCATTTTTAGATAATTCTGTTGTAGGCTTTATATATGAATCAAATTCAATTTTTTTGAAATCAGAATATTCATAGGATCAAAATCATTGGTGTCCAATTGCTTTAATAGTAATTAGTGGGTTAGATATTTCTTCTATTAAGTATAAAATTCGAAGAGATGGTAATGCAATAAAAATTAATACTATAGCAGGAAGTATAGTTCAAACTAGCTCGATTATTTGTCCTTCAAATAGGAATCGGTTTGTAATTTTATTAAAAAAAAGAGATGTTATTATGTATCTTACTGTAATTGTAATTATTATAATAATTATTATTGTGTGGTCATGAAATATAATTAATTGTTCTATAATTGGTGATGCAGGGTCTTGTATTGAAATTGTTTTTCAAATGTATATTTCTAACAAAAATTAATTTATAAATGAATCTTAAGTTCATTGCACTAGTCTGCCATATTAGATTATTTACTCAGGATGGGTAATTCTTCATAAGAATGTTCCTGAGGGGGAAACTTTTGTAATCATTCAATTGATGATTGATTTCTATTTACAAATATTAATATTCGTTTAGAGATTATTGACTCTCAAATAATAAATACTATTATTAAAATTCTTACAAATGAAATTATTCTACCTATAGATGAAATTATGTTTCAAAATGTAAAATTATCTGGGTAATCAGAGTATCGTCGAGGTAAACCTCTTAATCCTAGGAAGTGTTGAGGAAAGAAGGTTAAATTTACTCCTGTAAATATTGTTAAGAATTGTGTTTTTATTCATTTTGGATTTATTGTTATACCAGTAAATACTGGGAATCATTGAATAAATCCTGCTATAATTGCAAATACTGCTCCTATTGATAAAACATAATGAAAATGGGCAACTACATAGTAAGTATCATGAAGAACAATATCAATTGATGAGTTTGATAAAATAATTCCAGTAAACCCTCCTAATGAAAATAGGAACACAAATCCTGAAGATCATATTATTGAAATTGATGTTTTTGTTGATACCCCGTGTATTGTTGCTATTCAACTAAATACTTTAATACCAGTTGGTACAGCAATAATTATTGTTGCTGATGTAAAGTAAGCTCGTGTATCAACGTCTATACCTACAGTAAATATGTGATGAGCTCAAACTACGAATCCTAAGATTCCAATTGAAACTATAGCGTATACTATTCCAATATAGCCAAATGATTCATTTTTTCCTCTTTCTTGTGTAATAATATGTGAAATTAATCCAAATCCGGGTAGAATAAGAATGTATACTTCAGGGTGTCCAAAAAATCAAAATAGATGTTGATATAAAATTGGATCACCACCCCCCGATGGGTCAAAAAATCTAGTGTTAATATTTCGGTCAGTAAGTAATATAGTGATAGCACCAGCTAATACTGGTAAAGATAATAGCAATAAAATTGCTGTAATTAATACAGATCATACGAAGAGTGGAACTTGATCAAATTCCATACCAGAAGTTCGTATATTAATTACTGTAGTAATAAAATTTACTGCCCCTAGAATTGATGAAATTCCTGCTAAATGTAAAGAAAAAATTGTTAAATCAACTCTTGCCCCTGCGTGAGCAATATTTCTTGAAAGTGGTGGATATACTGTTCATCCGGTTCCTGCTCCAGTTTCTACTAATGATCTTACTAGTAAAAGTGTTAATGATGGAGGTAGTAATCAAAAACTTATATTGTTTATTCGTGGAAATGCTATATCAGGTGCCCCAATTATTAATGGAAGTAGTCAGTTACCAAAACCTCCAATTATAATTGGTATAACCATAAAAAAAATTATAATAAAAGCGTGTGATGTAACAATGACATTGTATATTTGATCATTATTTAGAAATACTCCTGGTTGGGCTAGTTCAATTCGAATAATTATTCTCATTATTATTCCAACTATACCTGATCATATCCCAAAAATAAAATATATTGTTCCAATGTCCTTGTGATTTGTGGAAAACAATCATTTGTTCATTGTTAGGATGTCTGATTAAAGTAGCAAACTGTAAATTTGTTTATGAACTATTGTATGTTCTTCTAATAATCTTATAGTTTAATAAAAACTTTAAATTGCAAATTTAATAATAACCTAGTTTAAGATTTACTAAGCTTAGCAATTTCAACTTTGAAGGCTGATAGTTTATGGTTAACTTAAAACCTTGATTAATTCAAGGATTTAACTGAAATTAATGTAATTGTTATTAAAATGTTGATAACTAATAAATTAGTTAAAATTTTTCTTGATGAGAATGTTAATCATTTTATTGAAATTGACGATATTGTTATTGATATGAATGAACATCGTATGTAGTAAAATATCACTGGTAGAGATGAAACTACTATTAATGCTGTTAATGCAAATTGATTAATTGAAATTAAGTATTCTAATACTATTAATTTTCCTAAAAATCCTATTATTGGTGGAATTCCACCAAGCGATAGCATTAATATTCAGATTCTAATATTTATTCTTTTATTAAATCTGTTAATTATAATTTGGTTAAAGTAATAAATGTTTAACTTTATAAATATTAGTAAAATCGAAATAATAACAATACTATAATTGATTATGAATATTGATCAAATTGAAATTATTTTAATACATGAACATATATAAGCCATGTTATAAATTGATGAGTATCCTAATATTTTACGTACTGAATTTTGGTTAATTCCTCAGATTGCCCCAACAATCAAAGAAATAATAATTGGTAAGTTTAATGTAACATTTATATATGACATTACTATAAGTGGTGGTACTTTTATTATTGTTAGTATAATTAAAATTATTTGATATGATATCCCTTCAATAACTGTTAATATTCAGTTATGAAAAGGAGCTATCCCAATTTTTATTAAAATTGATGTAACAATTAAATATTCTGATTGTATAGTATTAATCCCCATTAATACTAACCCTCTAATTATAATTGATGATCTTATTCTTTGTACAATGAAATATTTTATTATACTTTCAGATCTTAAAAGATTTTTACTTGATATTATTGGAATAAATGATATTAATCTTAATTCTAACCCAGACCAAAGTATAATAAAATTATTTGTTGAAATTGATACTAGTATCCCCAATACTATAGTATTTATAAACAAAAATAATGTTGAATTTATTACAATTAAAAAGAAGAAGATTTTACTTCTATATTCAGGGTATGAACCTGATAGCTTAACTTATTAGCTTATCTTTTTATAATTTAGTGTATGATGCACATGAATTTTTGATATTCAAAGATGAGTTTAATTCTTAAATTTATAATAAGAACATATATATATATAATTATGCATAATTTATTCTATCAAAATAATCCTTTAAATTCAGGCATCTTATT